GAATCTTTTAGATAAACCTCTTAAAGAATTAGAAGGCCTAGTATATTGCGATGTGTGATTTGATCGAATTTCTGATTTTACAGATTCGAAATGAGAAACTGTCATCCCATTCAATCAAATTGGGATGCCCCGGATCTGACATGTTTCTTGAAAGGAGTAAGATGAAGCTCAGAATTATGGGTGTATAAAATATTCCAAAATAAAAGGAAGGGGGATTGGTCTATGGTCGATTTAGTAACAAAAAAATAGGACTTTTTAGTTGTACCTCGTGAAAAAAAAACTTCTTTTTTTTTTTTTGGAAAGGAAATTAATCATTACTTTTCTTTTAGAAGGAAATGCTATTTTGTTTTTGTTCAAGTAAGCAAATATGTCATGGTTGCCGAAGTCTATCCATCGCATATAGGCTTTAAGTACATCGTAGCATAACCGTCGAGGTGATGTCAGGACCTAAAAGATCGAATGGAAGGATAGATAGACAAGTAAATCCCTTATGAAATACAACCCTTAAGGAGATTCATTGTTCAAAGGGAAGTAGACTACTCAAGAATTTCACATTTCATTTATGTAGGAATTTCGAATTGAATAAAGAATTCAAAAAAAAAAATAAGAATGAATCAATGAAATGGTGCTTGGTCTTCACTGCTAACTTGAGTAAAGAGTAGGTCTTTGTTTGGGGTTTTTCGAGAATTTGAAAGCGAAAACTCCTTTTTTATTTGGTGTAACTACTTGAGCCGGATGAAAGGAAACTTTCACGTCCGATTTTGAAGGGGGGAGATCCTATCCCAATTTTTCTTTTGCTAGGCCTGTGGCTAAAAAACCTACTTTCTTACGGTTACGAGGGTTATTCGAATATGAAATCCAATCCTGGAAATACAGCATCCCGCTTTTTTTTACTACTCAAGGCTTCGATACATTTCGAAATCGAGAAATTTCTACTGGAGCGGGTGCTATCCGAGAACAATTAGCCGATTTAGATTTGCGAATTATTATAGATTATTCATTGGTAGAATGGAAGGAATTAGGGGAAGAAAGACCCACAGGTAATGAATGGGAAGATCGCAAAATTGGAAGAAGAAAGGATTTTTTGGTTAGACGCATGGAATTAGCTAAGCATTTTATTCGAACAAATATAGAACCAGAATGGATGGTTTTATGTCTACTACCAGTTCTTCCCCCCGAACTACGACCCATCATTCAGATAGATGGAGGTAAGCTAATGAGCTCGGATATTAACGAACTTTATAGAAGAGTTATCTATCGGAACAATACCCTTACCGATCTCTTAACAACAAGAAGATCTACACCGGGGGAATTAGTAATGTGTCAAGAGAAATTGGTGCAAGAGGCCGTGGATACACTTCTTGATAATGGAATCCGCGGACAACCGATGAGGGATGGTCATAATAAGGTTTATAAGTCGTTTTCCAATATAATTGAAGGCAAAGAGGGAAGGTTTCGTGAGACTCTACTTGGCAAACGGGTCGATTATTCGGGTCGTTCTGTCATTGTCGTAGGACCCTCACTTCCATTACATCGATGTGGATTGCCTCGGGAAATAGCAATAGAGCTTTTCCAAACATTTGTAATTCGTGGGCTAATTAGACAACATCTTGCTTCGAACATAGGAGTTGCTAAGAGTAAAATTCGGGAAAAAGAGCCGATTATATGGGAAATACTGCAGGATGTTATGCAGGGACATCCTGTATTGCTGAATAGAGCGCCTACTCTGCATAGATTAGGCATACAGGCATTCCAACCCATTTTAGTGGAAGGACGTGCTATTTGTTTACATCCATTAGTTCGTAAGGGATTCAATGCAGACTTTGATGGGGATCAAATGGCTGTTCATGTGCCTTTATCTTTGGAGGCTCAAGCGGAGGCTCGTTTACTTATGTTTTCTCATATGAATCTCCTGTCTCCATCTATTGGGGATCCCATTTCCGTGCCAACCCAAGATATGCTGATTGGTCTATATGTATTAACGAGCGGGAATCGCCGAGGTATTTGGACGAATAGGTATAATCCATGTAATCGCAGAAACTATCAAAATGAAAGAATTTATGACAATAACTATAAGTATAGAAAAAACAAAGAACCTTTTTTTTGTAATTCCTACGATGCAATTGCGGCTTATCGACAGAAAAGAATCAATTTAGATAGTCCTTTGTGGCTCCGGTGGCGACTCGATCAATCCGTTATTGCTTCAAGAGAAGTCCCCATCGAGGTTCACTATGAATCTTTGGGTACCTATCATGAGATTTATGGGCACTATCTAATAGTAAGAAGTGTAAAAAAAGAAATTCTTTGTATATACATTCGAACAACTGTCGGTCATATTTCTCTTTTTCGAGAAATCGAAGAAGCTATACAAGGGTTTTGTCGAGCCTGCTCATATGGTACCTAATCATATGGTATCTAAGTTAAGTAATTCTATGACACCAATGTAAAACCCGGTCTCTCCAATTTAACCGGGACCACAGTTCCTGGATTTCTATGTGAATTAAGATCGAGAAAAGGAAGTTTTCCAATCATTGACTCAACTCATTGTCGAATTCCACTCAGCAGAAAATGGAGGTACTTATGGCAGAACGAGTCAATCTAGTCTTTCACAATAAAGTAATAGATGGAACTGCCATTAAAAGACTTATTAGCAGATTAATAGATCACTTCGGAATGGCATATACGTCACACATTCTGGATCAAGTAAAGACTCTGAGTTTCCAGCAAGCCACTGCTACATCCATTTCATTGGGGATTGATGATCTTTTAACGATACCTTCTAAGAGATGGTTAGTACAAGATGCTGAACAACAAAGGTTGATTTTAGAAAAACACTATCATTATGGGAATGTACACGCAGTCGAAAAATTACGCCAATCCATTGAGGTATGGTATGCTACAAGTGAATATTTACGACAAGAAATGAATCCTAATTTTAGGATGACCGACCCTTTTAATCCAGTTCATATAATGTCTTTTTCGGGAGCCAGAGGAAATGCATCTCAAGTACACCAATTAGTAGGTATGAGAGGATTAATGTCGGATCCTCAAGGACAAATGCTTGATTTACCCATTCAAAGCAATTTACGCGAAGGACTGTCTTTAACAGAATATATCATTTCTTGCTACGGAGCCCGCAAAGGAGTTGTGGATACTGCTGTACGAACATCAGATGCTGGATATCTTACGCGCAGACTTGTTGAAGTAGTTCAACACGTTGTTGTATGTAGAACAGATTGTGGAACCATCCGAGGGGTTTCTGTGAGTCCTCAAAATGGGATGATACCAGAAAGAATTTTGATTCAAACATTAATTGGTCGTATATTAGCAGACGATATATATCTGGGTGCGCGATGTATTGCTATTCAAAATCAAGATATTGGAATTGGACTTATCAATCGATTCATAACCTTTCGAACACAACCGATATCTATTCGAACCCCCTTTACTTGTAGGAGTACATCTTGGATTTGTCGATTATGTTATGGTAGGAGTCCTGCTCATGGCGACCTGGTCGAATTGGGAGAAGCTGTAGGTATTATTGCGGGTCAATCTATTGGAGAACCAGGGACTCAACTAACATTAAGAACTTTTCATACCGGCGGAGTATTCACAGGTGGTATTACAGAACATTTACGAGCCCCCTCTAATGGAAAAATAAAATTCAATGAGGATTTGGTTCATCCCATACGTACGCGTCATGGTCATGCTGCCTTACTGTGTTCTCTAGACTTGGGTGTAACTATTGAGAGTGAGGATATTCTACATAACGTGACTATTCCACCAAAAAGCTTTATTTTGGTTCAAAATAATCAATATGTAGAATCCGAACAAGTGATTGCTGAGATTCGCGCGGGAACAGACACTTTCAATTTTAAAGAAAGGGTTCGAAAACATATTTATTCGGACTCAGAAGGAGAAGTGCACTGGAGTACTGGTGTGTACCATGCACGCGAATTTACATATGCTAATGTCCATCTTTTACCAAAAACAAGTCATTTATGGATATTATCAGGGGGTTCGTGCATTTTCAGTGGAATCCCTTTTTCACTCCACAAGGATCAAGATCAAATGAATCTTCGTTCTTCTTATGTCGAACGAAGATCTCTTTCGAGTCTCTCAGTGAATAATGATCAAATCAGATACAAATTATTTAGTTCTAATTTTTCTGGTAAAAAAAAAGAAGATAGGATTCCTGATTATTCAGAACTTAATCGAATCATATGTATTGGGCAGTGGAATCTCATATATCCTGCTATTTTACACGAGAATTCTGATTTATTGGCAAAACGGCGAAGAAATAGATTTCTTATTCCATTCCAATCGATTCAAGAAGGAGAGAAAGCACTAATACCCAATTCAGGTATCCCGATGGAACTACCTATAAATGGTATTTTCCGTAGAAATGGTATTCTTGCTTATTTCGATGATCCTCGATACAGAAGAAACACTTCGGGAATTACTAAATATGGAACTATAGGGGTGCATTTAATCGTTAAAACAGAGGCTTTGATTGAGTATCGAGGAATCAAAGAATTTAATGCAAAATATCCAACGAAAATAGATCAATTTTTTTTCATTCCCGAAGAAGTCCATATTTTATCTGAATCTTCTTCGATAATGGTACGCAACAATAGTCTCATTGGAGTAGATACACGAATTACTTTAAATACAAGAAGCCGAGTCGGCGGATTAGTCCGAGTGGAGAGAAAAAAAAAAAGGATTGAACTTAAAATCTTTTCTGGAGATATCCATTTTCCTGGAGAAACCAATAAGATATCCCGATACAGTGGCATCTTAATACCACCAGGAACGGAATCAAAAAAATTGAAAAATTGGATCTATGTTCAACGGATCACACCTACTAAAAAAAAGTATTTTGTGTTAGTTCGACCCGTAGTGACATATGAAATGTCGGACGGTATAAATTTAGCAACACTCTTCCCCCCAGATTTGTTCCAAGAAAGGGATAATATGCAACTTCGAGTTATCAATTATATTGTTTACGGAAATGGCAAACCAATTCGGGGAATTTATGACACAAGTATTCAATTAGTGCGGACTTGTTTAATTTTGAATTGGGACCAAGACAAAAAAAGTTCTTATATCAAGGAGGCCCACGCTTCCTTTGTTGAAGTAAGTACAAATGGCCTGATTCGAGATTTTCTCAGAATCGACTTAGTAAAATCCCACATTTTGTATCTCAGAAAAAGAAATGATCCGTCATCCTCAGGATTGAGCTCTGATAATGTGTCAGATCACACCAATTTCAATCCCTTTTATTCCAAGACAAAGATTCAAAAATCACTTAGCCAAAATCAAGGAACTATTCGCACGTTGTTAAATTCCAATAAGGAATGCCCCTCTTTGATAATTTTGTCATCATCTAATTGTTTTCGAATGGGTCCATTCAACGATGTCAAATATCACAGTGTGATAAAAAAATCAATTAAAAAAAATCCGATAATTAAAATTAAGAATTCGATTGGCCCTTTAGGAACAGGTCTTCAATTTTTGAATTTTTATTCATTTTACTATTTAATAACTCATAATCCGATCTTGATAACTAAATATTTGCAACTTGAAAATTTAAAACGGACTTTTCAAATAATTAAATATTATTTAATGGATGAAAACGGGGGGATTTATAATCCCGATCCAGGCAGTAACATCTTTTTGAATTCATTCAATTTGACTTGGTATTTTCTCGAGAATAATTATTATTATTCTAATTGGGAAGAAAGATCCACAATAATTAGTCTTGGACAGTTTATTTTTGAAAATGTATGTATAGCCAAATATGGACCACAGCCAAAATTGGGTCAAGTTTTGATTATTCAAGTCGATTCTGTAGTAATAAGATCGGCTAAGCCTTATTTGGCCGCTCCAGGAGCAACTCTTCATGGTCATTATGGAGAACTCCTTTACGAAGGAGATACATTAGTTACGCTTATATATGAAAAGTCGGGATCCGGTGATATAACGCAAGGTCTTCCAAAAGTGGAACAAGTGTTAGAAGTGCGTTCAATTGATTCAATATCGATGAACCTAGAAAAAAGAGTTGAGGGTTGGAACGAGCATATAACAAGAATTCTTGGAATTCCTTGGGGATTCTTGATTGGTGCTGAGCTAACTAGAGTGCAAAGTCGTATCTCTTTGGTTAATAAGATCCAAACGGTTTATAGATCCCAGGGGGTGCAAATCCATAATAGGCACATAGAAATTATTGTACGCCAAATAACATCAAAAGTGTTGGTTTCAGAGGATGGAATGTCTAATGTTTTTTTACCTGGAGAACTAATTGGATTTTTACGAGCGGAGCGAACGGGGCGCGCTTTGGAAGAATCGATCTGTTACCGGACCATCCTATTGGGAATAACAAAAGCATCTTTGAATACTCAAAGTTTCATATCCGAAGCGAGTTTTCAAGAAACTGCTCGAGTTTTAGCTAAAGCCGCTCTCCGGGGCCGTATCGATTGGTTGAAAGGCCTAAAAGAGAACGTTGTTATAGGGGGGATGATACCTGTTGGTACCGGATTGAAAGGATTAGTGCACCGTTCAAGTCAAGATAAGAACATTCTTTTGGAAACTAAAAAGAAGAATTTTTTCGAGGGGGAAATCAGAGATATTTTCTTCCACTATAGAGAATTATTTGATTCTTGCATTTCAAAGAATTTCCATGATACACGAGAACAATTATTTAAAGGATTTAATGATTCCTAAAAGTGGATTCATACTTTTATTATTAAATATTAATAAAAATTCTCTATGGTCATTTGATGGGGGTAATAAAAATAAAGATAATACCAAATAGAGGATAGCGATTTGGATTGTGTATCGACACGGTCAATCCCCGGTAGAAGAAAAGGTTCCATCGGAACAATTATTTAGTTCAGGGCACCTCGTCGCTTTTTTTTTTCAAAAAAAAAAGAGGAAATGTGAGGAGAAATGACAAGAAGATATTGGAACATCAATTTGGAAGAAATGATGGAAGCAGGCGTTCATTTTGGTCATGGTACTAGGAAATGGAATCCTAGAATGGCACCTTATATTTCTGCAAAGCGTAAAGGTATTCATATTACAAATCTTACTAAAACAGCTCGTTTTTTATCACAAGCTTGTGATTTGGCTTTTGAAGCAGCAAGTATGGGCAAACAATTTTTAATTGTTGGTACAAAAAATAAAGTAGCTGATTCAGTAGTACGGGCTGCAATAAAGGCTCGGTGTCATTATGTTAATAAAAAGTGGCTCGGTGGTATGTTAACAAATTGGTCCACTACAGAAACGAGACTTCATAAGTTCAGGGACTTGAGAACGGAACAAAAGATGGGGAGACTCAATCATCTTCCGAAAAGAGACGTAGCTATGTTGAAGAGACAATTATCTCACTTGCAAACATATCTGGGCGGGATTAAATATATGACGGGGTTACCTGATATTGTAATTATCGTTGATCAGCAAGAAGAATATACGGCTCTTCAAGAATGTATCACTTTGGGAATTCCAACAATTTGTTTAATCGATACAAATTGTGACCCGGATCTTGCCGATATTTCGATTCCAGCAAATGATGATGCTATAGCTTCAATCCGATTTATTCTTAATAAATTAGTATTCGCAATTTGTGAGGGTCGTTCTAGCTATACAGGAAATCCTTGATTAATAATAAGATAAATCCATTTTTTTTTTTTGAACTCCATAAATTTATGGAATTGGTTACTGCTATGGAATCTCATAAAAGAGATAAAAATTACTGGATATATTTTTTGACTAGTTCTAGTTATTACCAAAAATAGAAAATTTAACTAAGCAAGTTGAAAAAGAGATGGTTGAATCAAAATAATTTCCTTTAAAGTTCTATTTCTGTCAGAGGGCAATATGAATGTTTTATCATGTTCCGTCAGCACGCTAAAAGGCTTATATGATATATCGGGTGTGGAAGTAGGCCAACATTTCTATTGGCAAATAGGAGGTTTTCAAGTCCACGGCCAAGTGCTTATTACTTCTTGGGTTGTAATTGCTATCTTATTAGGTTCAGCTAGTATAGCTGTTCGTAATCCACAAACCATTCCGAATGGGGGTCAGAATTTCTTCGAATATGTCCTTGAATTCATTCGCGACGTTAGCAAAACCCAGATTGGAGAAGAACATGGTCCGTGGGTTCCTTTTATTGGAACTATGTTCCTATTTATTTTTGTTTCGAATTGGTCAGGGGCTCTTTTACCATGGAAACTCATAGAGTTACCTCATGGGGAGTTAGCCGCGCCTACGAATGATATAAATACTACTGTTGCTTTAGCTTTACTCACGTCAGTAGCATATTTCTATGCGGGTCTTAGCAAAAAAGGATTAGGTTATTTCAGTAAATACATTCAACCAACTCCAATCCTTTTACCTATTAATATCTTAGAAGATTTCACAAAACCCTTATCGCTTAGTTTTCGACTTTTCGGAAATATATTAGCGGATGAATTAGTAGTTGTTGTTCTTGTTTCTTTAGTACCTTCAGTGGTCCCTATACCTGTTATGTTCCTTGGATTATTTACAAGCGGTATTCAAGCTCTTATTTTTGCAACGTTAGCCGCCGCTTATATAGGAGAATCTATGGAGGGTCATCATTGACTAGTTTTCAAAATAGTCGTTTTTGTAGCTTATCCCAAGCCGAGGTAATGGATGCGTGACTCAAGATAATCTACTTAGGGAACATCAAAATATACAAATAGAGTTTTAGGAAAAAAGACTCCAATATTTTTGGAATTGTAAAAAAAGGAAAGAGATCTAAAAGATCTTTTTCCTAAAATGGCCAAAATGAAAATTGAAATCAAATTTCAATAGAAATTAATTAAATTAGATCCACCCCCAATAAACTAGAATAACCAATAAAATAGAAAAAAATAAATTAATAAAAAAAATTAATTAGGAAATAATAAATAGAAAAATGAAATAAATAGATGGAGAATAAAATAATAGAATCAAAAAGAAATTAGATAAGATCTAATAAATATATATATAAAAATGAAATATAATAAATAAATAAAATGAATTAAAAGAAATCGAAATGAAATAGAATTTTCATTTTCTTTGTTTTTTTTTTTTATATTATTTCATTTTATTTAATTATTCTATTTCATTTTTAATTTGATTTAATAGAAATATGATAGAAATAACAAATTGCATGAACTTTGAAATTACTCAAATAGTGATAGAATGATTTGGACTACCGAATTCGTTCATGTAGATTGTATACATGCGGGATAATGAAAAATAAAAGAGAAGAATTGAAATTCATAAAAAAATTGGCTAGTCTAGAGTGTAGAAGTAAAGGAGTTCGAGTGATTCAATAAGATTCTTCCATTATTTCAATTCGGAGTTCTTAGTTATTTCGTCCGGAACAATCTTATTGATGGAATGGAATAGTTAATTCATTGAATGATTGTATCATTAACCATTTTTTTTTGTGTGAGGAACTTATCATGAATCCACTGATTTCTGCCGCTTCCGTTATTGCTGCCGGGTTAGCTGTTGGGCTTGCTTCTATTGGACCTGGAGTTGGTCAAGGTACTGCTGCGGGCCAAGCTGTAGAAGGTATCGCAAGACAGCCCGAGGCGGAGGGAAAAATACGAGGTACTTTATTGCTTAGTCTGGCTTTTATGGAAGCGTTAACCATTTATGGATTGGTTGTAGCCTTAGCGCTTTTATTTGCGAATCCTTTTGTGTAATCCTATAAAAAATCCATATATGGATTTTTTTGAGGCCGGGGCTTGTTCCTTGCTTTTTAAAATTTAGATTATCTCAATATTTCACTTCTACAATTACTTATTCATTTGGCACTAACCCCCGGGAAGGACGGATTTGAGGATGAGGAATTGGCATACCGATTCGCTTTCTTCCTTCCCATTTATACGAAATGGGAACCCTCCTTTTTTTTTAGGTTTTTTGGGGGGAGTGTTACAACAAACGAAGTATTCCGCAATTGATATGAAACCCCGTCTCGGATCTA